GCTAGTGTAGCTTAACTAAAGCATAGCACTGAAGATGCTAAGATAAAAACTAACCCTTTTCACAAGCACGAAGGTTTGGTCCTAGCCTCAATATTAGTTCTAGCTCGGCTTACACATGCAAGTCTCAGCATCCCGGTGAGAATGCCCTAGTTAACCCCAAAATCTATCTAGGAGCAGGCATCAGGCACATTAATTAATAGCCCATAACGCCTCGCCCAGCCACATCCACAAGGAAACTCAGCAGTGATAAATATTGCCCCATAAGCGCAAGCTTGAATCAACCAGAGCTAAAAGAGCCGGTCAATCCCGTGCCAGCCACCGCGGTTATACGAGTGACACAAATTAATACCCCCGGCGTTAAGGGTGATTAAAAAATAACTAACCCAAAATAAAGTCAAGAGCCCGCCAAGCCGTCATACGCTCTTACGGCCAGAAACATCACCTACGAAAGTGACTTTAAAAAAATAGAATTTTTGACCTCACGACAGTTAAGACCCAAACTAGGATTAGATACCCTACTATGCTTAACCATAAACATAGCTATTAATAACCTACCTTAATATTCGCCAGAACACTACAAGCGCTAGCTTAAAACCTAAAGGACTTGGCGGTGCTCCATACCCACCTAGAGGAGCCTGTTCTACAACCGATAATCCACGTTCTACCCAACCACTTCTTGCCCCCACCGCCTATATACCGCCGTCGTAAGCCCACCCTATGAAGGCCACACAGTAAGCAAAACGGGAACTCCCCCCAATACGTCAGGTCGAGGTGTAGCGAATGAAGTGGAAAGAAATGGGCTACATTTTCTCCAAAGAACATACGAACGGAAACATGAAAACCTTCCCAAAGGTGGATTTAGCAGTAAGTGAATTTTAGAACACTACACTGAAACCGGCCCTGGAGCGCGCACACACCGCCCGTCACTCTCCTCAAAACAACCCAATAAGATCTATAAAAAAACTTAACACCAAGAGGAGGCAAGTCGTAACATGGTAAGTGTACTGGAAAGTGCACTTGGATCAACCAAAATGTAGCTAAACCAGTAAAGCACCTCCCTTACACCGAGAAGACACCCGTGCAACTCGAGTCATTTTGAACTACAAAGCTAGCCAAACCAAATCACTAACACACACCTATTAACTAATACACAAAACTTAACACCCATAATTAAAACATTCCATCCATCCTAGTATAGGCGATAGAACAGAAACACCTGAGCCATAGAAATAGTACCGCAAGGGAAGGCTGAAAAAGAAATGAAACAAACCATTAAAGTATAAAAAAGCAGAGACCTACCCTCGTACCTTTCGCATCATGATTTAGCAAGAACAATTAGACAAAACGATTTTCAGCCTAACTTCCCGAAACCAAGCGAGCTACTTCGGAGCAGCACATTAGAGCCAACCCGTCTCTGTGGCAAAAGAGTGGGAAGACTCCCAAGTAGAGGTGACAAACCTACCGAGCTGGGTGATAGCTGGTTATCCAAGAAAAGAACTTAAATTCTGCATTAATACTTCAACAGGGTATCCAAAACCCTTTTACTAAACCCTGCTGTAAACATTAATAGTTATTCAAAAAAGGTACAGCTTTCTTGAACTAAGAAACAACTTTCCAAGGTGGGTAAAGATTAAACAAGGACTTATCCCTCAGTGGGCCCAAAAGCAGCCACCTGTTAAGCAAGCGTTACAGCTCAAGCATAACCTAAACCCAAAAATCCCCATATTCAACTCACAACCCCCTCAAAACTATTGGATTATTTTATTCAACTATATAAAAGAAATTATGCTAAAATGAGTAATAAGGGAATTAACTCCCTCCCACACACCAGTGTAGGTCAGAAAGAATTAAATCACTGACAATTATCCGGTGTCAAACTGAGACCATCATAAACCAAAATACATAACAAGAAAAACTCATTTAAACCACCGTTAACCCCACACAGGAGTGTCCCCGGGAAAGATTAAAAGAAAATAAAGGAATTCAGCAAACACAAACTCCGCCTGTTTACCAAAAACATCGCCTCTTGCCCACAAACCCGTATAAGAGGTCTCGCCTGCCCTGTGACTCATTCAACGGCCGCGGTATCTTGACCGTGCGAAGGTAGCGTAATCACTCGTCTTTTAATTGAAGGCTCGTATGAACGGCATAACGAGAGTTTACCTGTCTCTATTTTCCAATCAATGAAATTGATCTCCTCGTGCAGAAGCGAGAATAAAAACATAAGACGAGAAGACCCTATGGAGCTTTAAACACTTAAGTTACCCTTAAACACCCACAAATACCTCTACGGACCTAAACCCACAATTAACCCCTAACTTAACCTGTTTTTGGTTGGGGCGACCGAGGGGAAAAACAAAACCCCCTCATCGAATCCGTGATCACCACTAAAATTAGAACTACTATTCTAATTAATAGAACATCTAACGAACAATGACCCAGAAGAACCCTTCTGATCAATGGACCAAGTTACCCTAGGGATAACAGCGCAATCCTTTCCAAGAGCCCTAATCACCGAAAGGGTTTACGACCTCGATGTTGGATCAGGACATCCTAATGGTGCAGCAGCTATTAAGGGTTCGTTTGTTCAACGATTAAAGTCCCACGTGATCTGAGTTCAGACCGGAGCAATCCAGGTCAGTTTCTATCTATGAAGGCATTTTTCCCAGTACGAAAGGACCGGAAAAATAAAGCCCATGCTCCCTAAGCATGCTTTATTCCCAACCTGTTGAAACCAACTCAAACAGGCAAAAGATGCCACCACAAAACCAAAGACAATGGTTTACCGTTAAGGTGGCAGAGCCAGGCAAATGCAAAAGACCTAAGCCCTTTAACCCAGAGGTTCAACTCCTCTCCTTAACTATGCTAGACCTCATCCTCCTACACATTATTAACCCCCTAGCCTTCATCATCCCAATCCTCCTAGCCACAGCCTTCCTCACCCTTGTAGAACGAAAAATCCTCGGCTACATACAACTCCGCAAAGGCCCAAACGTAGTTGGACCATACGGCCTCTTACAACCAATTGCAGATGGCCTCAAACTATTTACCAAAGAACCAGTACGACCATCATTCTCATCACAATTCCTATTCCTAGCCACCCCCACCACAGCACTAACCCTAGCCCTACTAATATGAATACCTCTACCACTCCCACACTCCATCCTCAACCTAAATCTAGGTCTACTGTACATCCTAGCCATCTCAAGCCTGACCGTCTACACAATCCTAGGCTCAGGCTGGGCCTCAAACTCCAAATACGCCCTTATAGGAGCCCTCCGTGCAGTAGCACAAACCATCTCATACGAAGTAACACTAGCCCTAATCCTACTCGCCCTAATCATCCTTACAGGGGGCTTCACACTCCACACATTCAACCTAACCCAAGAAGCCATCTGATTAATTATCCCATCATGACCTCTAGCCATAATATGATACACCTCAACACTAGCAGAAACCAACCGAGCCCCATTTGACCTCACGGAGGGTGAATCCGAACTAGTCTCAGGATTTAATATCGAATATGCAGGAGGCCCATTCGCCCTATTTTTCCTCGCCGAATACTCAAACATCCTACTAATAAACACCCTCTCCGTAATCCTATTTCTAGGAACATCCTACACACCCCACCAACCACAACTAACCACCCTCAACCTTATACTTAAAACAACCATATTAACCATCCTCTTCCTATGAATCCGAGCATCTTACCCACGATTCCGATACGACCAACTCATACACCTAGTCTGAAAAAATTTCCTACCACTAACCCTAGCCATAGTACTATGACATTCCACAATACCCACCGCCACCGCCAGCCTACCACCAATAACCTAAAGGAAAAGTGCCTGAAAAAGGACCACTTTGATAGAGTGGATAATGAATGTTAAAGCCATTCCTCTTCCTACCACTAGAAAAATAGGACTCGAACCTACACCTAAGAGATCAAAACTCTCAGTACTTCCACTTATACTATTCCCTAAGTAAAGTCAGCTAATCCAAGCTTTTGGGCCCATACCCCAAACATGTTGGTTAAAACCCTTCCTATACTAATGAACCCCCTAATTCTCTCCATCACAATCTTCAGTCTAGGCTTAGGCACCACAATAACATTCATCGCCTCCCACTGACTGCTAATCTGAGTGGGCCTAGAAATCAACACAATGGCTATTACCCCCCTCATAATCTATCAACATCACCCCCGAGCCACAGAAGCCACTACAAAATACTTCCTCACCCAAGCTACTGCCTCAGCCCTCCTCCTATTTGCTGCCACCACAAACGCCTGGACCACAGGCCAGTGGTCCATCACTGATGTTATTAACCCAACCTCTGCCACACTTATATCCATTGCCTTAGCCCTAAAAATTGGCCTAGCACCACTACACTTCTGACTACCAGAAGTCCTACAAGGACTTAACCTCCTTACAGGACTTATTTTATCCACCTGACAAAAACTAGCCCCATTCGCAGTATTACTCCAACTTTACCCCTCACTCAACCCAACAATGCTCATCTCCATAGGCCTATTATCAATCATTATTGGCGGCTGAGGAGGTCTAAATCAAACCCAACTACGAAAAATCCTAGCATACTCATCAATCGCACACATCGGTTGAATAATTACCATCCTACACTACTCCCACACACTCACCATCCTAACCCTAACTACCTACATTATTATAACATCATCCCTATTCCTTCTCTTCAACACAAACAATACAACAAACATTAACTCAATCGCCACCTCATCCACCAAATCCCCCATGCTAATAACCATCACCATAATAACCCTCCTCTCCCTAGGAGGCCTCCCACCTCTTACCGGCTTCATACCCAAATGACTAATCCTTCAAGAAATAACCAAACAATCCTTAATTATTCCAGCACTAATCATAGCCATAACAGCCCTACTAAGCCTATTCTTCTACATACGCCTATGCTACTCAATTACCCTCACCCTCTCCCCCCACCCATCAACCTCCCCATCAACCTGACGCACAAAAACCTCACACCCAAACCTTACCACCACACTAACAACATCCCTATCCCTACTACTCCTCCCACTCACCCCCATAATGATCTCACTAACCACATAAGAAATTTAGGTTTAAAGAAACCAAAAGCCTTCAAAGCTTTAAACAAGAGTGAAAACCCCTTAATTTCTGCTAAGACTTGCAAGACTCTATCTCACATCTCCCTGAATGCAACTCAGACACTTTAATTAAGCTAAAGCCTCACTAGATAAATAGGCCTCGATCCTACAAAATCTTAGTTAACAGCTAAGCGTTCAATCCAGCGAACTTTTATCTAGGCTTCTCCCGCCGTAAGGCGGCGAGGCGGGAGAAGCCCCGGGAGAAGCCTTTTCTCCTTCTCAGGATTTGCAATCCCGTGTATTTACTATACTACAGGGCTAACATTGATAAGAAGAGGACTTGAACCTCTCTCTACGGAGCTACAATCCGCCACTTGAACTCAGCCATCTTACCTGTGACAATAATTAACCGTTGATTATTCTCTACCAACCACAAAGATATCGGCACCCTTTACTTAGTCTTTGGTGCATGAGCAGGGATAGTAGGCACCGGCCTTAGCATGCTAATCCGAACAGAATTAAGCCAACCAGGAGCAATAATAGGCGACGATCAAATCTATAACGTAGTCGTTACTGCCCACGCCTTCGTAATAATTTTCTTCATAGTTATACCGATTATAATCGGTGGGTTTGGTAACTGACTAGTTCCACTAATAATTGGAGCCCCAGACATAGCCTTCCCACGAATAAATAACATAAGCTTCTGACTCCTTCCACCATCCTTCCTACTCCTACTAGCCTCAGCAGGAGTCGAAGCTGGAGCTGGCACAGGATGAACAGTTTATCCACCCCTAGCCGGAAACTTAGCACACGCCGGAGCCTCCGTCGACTTAACCATTTTCTCTCTACACCTAGCCGGCATCTCTTCCATTCTAGCATCCATTAACTTCATCACCACAATCATTAACATAAAACCACCAGCAATCTCTCAATACCAAACACCACTATTTGTCTGATCTATCCTCATCACAACCATCCTCCTACTATTATCACTACCTGTCCTAGCAGCAGGTATTACAATACTGCTAACTGATCGTAACCTCAATACAACTTTCTTCGACCCAGCAGGAGGAGGTGACCCAATTCTATATCAACACCTCTTCTGATTCTTCGGCCACCCAGAAGTGTACATCCTAATCCTACCAGGCTTTGGTATAATCTCCCATGTCGTAGCCTATTACTCAGGTAAAAAAGAACCCTTTGGTTACATAGGAATAGTCTGAGCAATAATGGCAATCGGCCTCCTAGGTTTCATTGTATGAGCCCACCATATATTTACAGTTGGAATGGACGTAGACACCCGAGCCTATTTTACCTCAGCAACCATAATTATTGCCATCCCAACCGGAGTAAAAGTATTCAGCTGATTAGCCACCTTACACGGAGGATCTATTAAGTGAGAAACACCTATACTCTGAGCCCTAGGCTTCATTTTCCTATTTACCATCGGAGGACTAACTGGCATCGTACTAGCAAACTCCTCCCTTGACATTGTACTCCACGACACTTACTACGTTGTAGCCCACTTCCACTACGTACTATCCATAGGAGCAGTATTTGCTATTATAGCTGGCTTTGTCCACTGATTCCCACTTATTACCGGCTACACCTTAAACTCTGCCTGAACAAAAACACAATTCATAGTAATATTCGTAGGCGTTAACATAACCTTCTTCCCACAACATTTCCTAGGCCTAGCCGGAATACCACGACGATACTCAGACTATCCAGATGCTTACACCTACTGAAATATAATCTCATCAATTGGCTCTTTAATCTCACTTGTAGCCGTAATCATTATGATATTTATTCTCTGAGAAGCATTCGCATCAAAACGTGAAATCCTATACATTGAACTCCCACACACAAATGTGGAATGACTACACGGATGTCCACCACCCTACCACACTTTCGAAGAACCAGCATACGTGCAAGTCCAACAACCCTAGCACATCCAAGAAAGGAAGGAATTGAACCCCCATTAATTGGTTTCAAGCCAACTACATAACCACTCTGTCACTTTCTTGAGATTCTAGTAAAACAGTATTACACTTCCTTGTCAGGGCAGAATTGTGAGTGCAAACCCCACGAATCTTAGACATGGCACATCCATCTCAATTAGGTTTTCAAGATGCAGCTTCCCCAGTTATGGAAGAACTACTACACTTTCACGATCATACCCTAATAATCGTGTTTCTTATTAGCTCATTAGTTCTCTATGTTATCGTAGCAACAGTCTCAACTAAATTAACCAACAAACACATCCTAGACTCCCAAGAAATCGAAATCGTCTGAACTATCGTCCCAGCCCTCATCCTAATCACTATCGCCTTACCATCCTTACGCATTCTCTACCTAATAGACGAAATCAACGACCCCCACATCACAGTCAAAGCTCTCGGCCATCAATGATACTGAAGCTATGAATACACAGACTACCAAAACCTAGAATTTGACTCCTACATAATCCAAACAACAGACCTCTCTCCAGGACAATTCCGCCTCCTAGAAACAGACCATCGCATAGTAGTCCCCATACAATCCCCAATTCGAGTGCTAGTCACCGCCGAAGACGTCATCCACGCATGAACTGTCCCAGCACTAGGAGTAAAAATCGACGCAGTACCAGGACGTCTAAACCAAACAACCTTCATCATCTCCCGCCCAGGAGTCTTCTATGGCCAATGTTCCGAAATCTGCGGAGCCAACCATAGCTTTATACCAATCGTAGTTGAAGCAGTCCCATTAGAACACTTCGAGAACTGATCCTCACTAATACTTGAAGAACTCTCATTAAGAAGCTAAACCGGGAATAGCATTAGCCTTTTAAGCTAAAAACTGGTGACTCCCAACCACCCTTAATGATATGCCACAACTCAACCCAAATCCTTGATTCGTAATCTTCACCTTCGCATGAGCATTCTTCCTAATTATTATACCAAACAAAGTAATATCACACCTATTTAGCAACAACCCAATCATAGAAAGCACTAAAAAACCACAACCCAACCCCTGAAACTGACCATGATCCTAAACTTCTTTGATCAATTCCTAAGCCCATCCATACTTGGAATTCCCCTCATCGCCCTAGCTATTATAATTCCAGGATTAGTTTTCCCAACACCACCAAAACGATGAGTAAACAACCGCCTACTAACCCTACAAACATGATTTATTAACCGATTTACCTATCAACTTATACAACCTCTAAACCTTGGAGGACATAAATGAGCCTCAATACTCACAGCACTTATACTATTCCTAATTACCATAAACCTGTTAGGTCTACTCCCATACACATTTACCCCTACAACCCAACTCTCCTTAAATATAGCATTTGCCCTTCCCCTCTGACTAACCACCGTACTAATTGGCATCCTCAACCAACCAACTGTAGCCTTAGGCCACCTATTACCAGAAGGAACACCAACACCACTAGTCCCAATCCTTATTATTATTGAAACCATCAGCATATTTATCCGTCCCCTGGCCCTAGGGGTACGACTAACAGCCAACCTCACGGCCGGCCACCTCCTAATACAATTAATCGCAACTGCAGCATTTCTCCTCCTCTCCACTTTACCCTCAATCGCTTTCATTACCTCACTCATTCTATTCCTCCTCACAATACTAGAACTCGCCGTAGCAATAATCCAAGCTTATGTATTCGTCCTTCTCCTAAGCCTATACCTACAAGAAAATGTTTAATGGCCCACCAAGCACACGCATACCACATAGTTGACCCAAGCCCATGACCCCTTACAGGAGCAGTAGCAGCCCTCCTTATAACATCAGGCCTTGCTATTTGATTTCACTTCCACACTCTTTCACTACTTTACCTAGGCCTACTCCTACTAACCTTAACCATAATCCAATGATGACGAGACATTATCCGAGAAGGGACTTTCCAAGGCCACCACACCAAACCAGTTCAAAAGGGCCTGCGATACGGAATAATCCTATTCATCACATCAGAAGTCTTCTTCTTCATTGGCTTCTTCTGAGCCTTCTACCACTCAAGCCTCGCCCCCACCCCTGAACTTGGAGGCTGCTGACCACCCATCGGCATCCACCCCTTAGACCCATTCGAAGTCCCCCTCCTTAACACTGCCGTCCTCCTAGCCTCAGGAGTTACAGTCACCTGAGCCCACCACAGTATTATAGAAGGGAACCGAAAAGAAGCTATCCAAGCATTAACCCTCACAATTACCCTAGGCCTCTACTTCACCGCACTACAAGCCATAGAATACTATGAAGCCCCATTTACAATTGCTGATAGCATTTATGGAACCACATTCTTCGTCGCCACAGGCTTCCACGGCCTACACGTCATTATTGGCTCTTCATTCCTACTAATCTGCCTCATTCGGCAAATCCAATATCACTTTACATCACAACACCACTTTGGCTTTGAAGCCGCCGCATGATACTGACACTTCGTAGACGTAGTATGATTATTCCTTTACGTTTCAATCTACTGATGAGGGTCATAATAACCGCCTTTCTAGTACAAAATTAGTACAAATGACTTCCAATCATTTAATCTTGACTAAAACCCAAGGAAAAGCAATGAACCTCATTACACTTACCATCACCCTCACAGCCCTCATCTCCTTGATCCTAGCAACATTAGCCTTCTGATTGCCAACCATAAACCCAGATAGCGAAAAAATATCCCCATACGAATGTGGCTTTGACCCATTAGGCACTGCACGCCTACCATTCTCACTCCGCTTCTTCCTAGTAGCTATCCTCTTCCTCCTATTTGATCTAGAAATTGCCCTACTCCTCCCACTCCCATGAGGTAACCAACTTAACTCCCCCACTACCACCTCCGCATGAACATCCGCCATCCTAATCCTCCTAACCCTAGGACTAGCCTACGAATGATTTCAAGGGGGCTTAGAATGAGCAGAATAAAGTACTTAGTCCAAACTCAAGACCATTGATTTCGACTCAATTAATTATGGTGAAAACCCATAAGTACTTTATGCCCCCCATCCACTTCACCTTCTCCTCCACCTTCATATTAGCTCTCACAGGCCTCGCCATAAACCGTTCCCACCTCCTATCAGCCCTCATCTGTCTCGAAGGCATAATACTATCCCTATTTATCGCTATTTCCCTCTGATCAACAACAATGCTTTCCCCCACCTGCTCCCCTACACCAATAATCCTACTAACATTTTCAGCCTGTGAAGCAAGCCTAGGACTAGCCCTCCTAGTGGCTACGGCACGCACCCACGGCTCAGACACTCTAAAAAACCTCAACCTTCTACAATGCTAAAAATCATTATCCCCACAATCATACTATACCCGATTTCATGAATTGCCCCACAAAAATGACTATGAACCACTACTACCATTAACAGCCTCATAATCGCATTTGCCAGCCTCCATTGACTCAAATGAAACACAGAAACCAGCTGAGACTTCTCAAACCAATACCTAGGCGTAGACCCCCTCTCCTCCCCACTACTCACCCTAACCTGCTGACTACTCCCACTAATAACCCTCGCCAGCCAGAACCACTTAACCAACACTGAACCCCACATCCGGCAACGCACCTACATCAACCTATTAATTACTCTCCAATTACTCCTCCTCCTAGCTTTCGGGGCCACAGAAATAATACTATTCTATATTATATTTGAAGCAACCCTCATTCCAACACTCATTATCATCACCCGATGGGGTAACCAAACCGAACGACTAAATGCAGGAACATACTTCTTATTCTACACACTCATAGGATCCATGCCCCTCCTAATCGCCCTCCTAACCCTACAAAACGATATTAGCTCACTCTCAATACTAACCCTCCAATCCCATCAACTCCCAAACCCCCACCTATGAGCAAACAAAATATGATGACTGGCATGTCTAATCGCATTCATAGTAAAAATACCCCTATATGGAGCACACCTTTGATTACCAAAAGCACACGTAGAAGCCCCCATTGCCGGCTCCATAATCCTAGCTGCCATCTTACTAAAACTAGGAGGCTACGGAATAATACGAATTATCCCCATCCTAAACCCCCTTACAAAAGAAATAGCCTTCCCATTCCTTATCCTAGCCCTATGAGGTATCATCATAACAAGCTCCACCTGCCTTCGCCAAACAGACTTAAAATCTATAATCGCTTACTCATCAGTAAGTCATATAGGACTCGTAACAGCAGCCATCCTAATCCAAACACCATGAAGCTTCGCAGGGGCAGTAGCTCTAATAATCGCCCACGGCCTAACCTCATCCGCCCTATTCTGCTTAGCCAACACTAACTACGAACGAATACACACCCGAACCCTATTACTAACCCGAGGTATACAAATTATTCTTCCATTAATAGCCACCTCATGATTCATCACCAACCTAGCAAACCTAGCCCTACCCCCATCCCCCAACCTCATAGGAGAAATCCTTATCATCTCCTCCCTCTTTAACTGATCCCAATGAACCATTATTATTACCGGCCTAGGAGTCTTACTTACCGCCTCCTACTCCCTATATTTATTTATCATAACACAACGAGGTCCAGCCCCCTCTCACCTCACCCTCCTAAACCCATCCCACACACGAGAACACCTCCTAATATACCTTCACCTAATCCCAACACTCCTCATCATCCTTAAACCCGAACTAATCCTAGGCTGAACCTCATGTAATTATAGTTTAATTAAAACATTAGATTGTGGTTCTAAAAATAAAAGTTAAACCCTTTTTAATCACCCAAGAAAAGTCTAGGACAAGAGAAATTGCTAATTTCCCCACCCATGGTTCAAATCCACGGTTTTCTTAAAGCTTTAGAAAGATAATAGCCATCTATTGGTCTTAGGAACCAAAAACTCTTGGTGCAACTCCAAGCTAAAGCTATGAATTCACTGGTCTCAAACACATCCTTCCTACTAATCTTCACCACCCTCCTCTACCCCCTACTTCTACCAACCACCACCCCCCTTAACCAAACCTGACCATCAACCCACATCAAAACAGCTGTAAAAACCTCCTTCTTTATTAGCCTAATCCCAACATTTATTTTCCTAGATCAAGGCCTCGAATCCATCACAACCACCTGAAACTGGACAAACCTAGGAACCATAGACATTAACCTAAGCTTCAAATTCGACACCTACTCCATTATCTTCACCCCCGTAGCCCTTTACGTAACCTGGTCCATCCTAGAATTTGCCCTCTGGTACATACACTCAGACCCAAACCTCAACAAATTCTTCAAATACCTCCTCACATTCCTAATCACAATACTTATCCTCATTACAGCAAATAACCTATTCCAACTATTTATTGGCTGAGAAGGAGTAGGCATTATATCATTCCTCCTAATTGGCTGATGATCTGGCCGAAACGACGCAAACACCGCCGCCCTCCAAGCCGTTATCTACAATCGCATCGGAGATGTTGGCCTAATCATAACCATAGCATGATTAATCACAAACCTCAACTCATGAGAAATTCACCAACTCTTCCTCATCTCTAAAGATATTGATATAACCCTTCCGCTCCTAGGCCTAATCTTAGCAGCAGCCGGAAAATCTGCCCAATTTGGCCTACACCCATGGCTCCCAGCAGCCATGGAGGGTCCCACACCAGTCTCTGCCCTATTACACTCAAGCACCATAGTGGTAGCAGGCATCTTCCTACTTATCCGACTCCACCCCTTAATACAAAACAACCAACTAATCCTATCCACCTGCCTATGTCTTGGAGCACTAACCACGCTCTTCACAGCTACCTGTGCACTCACCCAAAACGACATTAAAAAAATTATTGCCTTCTCTACATCCAGCCAACTAGGACTTATAATAGTAACCATCGGCCTAAACCAACCCTACCTAGCCTTCCTACATATCTGCACACACGCCTTCTTCAAAGCAATACTATTTTTATGTTCTGGGTCAATCATCCACAGCCTCAACAACGAACAAGATATCCGAAAAATAGGAAGCATACATAGCCTCCTCCCCTTCACTTCATCCTCCCTCACAATCGGTAGCCTAGCCCTCACCGGCATACCATTCCTATCCGGCTTCTTTTCAAAAGACGCCATCATTGAAGCAATAAACACATCACACCTAAACGCCTGAGCCCTGACCCTAACCCTACTAGCCACATCATTCACCGCCATTTACAGCCTACGCCTAATCTTCTTCTCACTCATGAAACAACCCCGATTCATACCCATCTCACCAATCAATGAAAACAACCCCCTACTCATTAACCCAATCAAACGCCTTGCTTACGGAAGCATTTTAGCAGGACTAATCATTACCTCCAACATACCCCCCACAAAAACCCAAATTATAACAATACACCCCCTCCTAAAACTCTCCGCCCTACTAGTAACAATCCTAGGCCTAACACTAGCCCTCGAACTAACCAACCTAACTTCCACCCAACTCAAAACCCACCCCAATCCACTACCAACTTACAACTTCTCAAACATACTCGGCCACTTCCCCTCAATCATCCACCGCCTCCTACCAAAACTTAACCTAACCTGAGCCCAAACCATCTCCACCCAAATAATTGACCTAACCTGAGCCGAAAAAATTGGCCCGAAAAGCCCAATCATCCAACAAACATTCATAATTAAACTTTCGACCTCCCCCCAACAAGGACTTATCAAAACATACCTACTTATACTCCTACTGACCCTCACCTCATCCATAGTACTCATTATACTATTCTAAACTACACGCAAACTCCCCCAAGAAACCCCTCGCACCAACTCCAACACCACAAACAAAGTCAAAAATAACATTCAACCACCCAAAATCAAAATAACCCCACCCCACGAATACAACAACGCCACACCACCAAAATCATTACGAACCATACCCATTCCAACAGACTCATCACCACCCATTCAACCCCCCCAACCTCAACCTACCACAAAACCAAACCCCAACCAAACAATAATGCCCAAATAACCAACCACATAAACCAAAACAGACCAATCCCCCCACGACTCCGGATAAGGCTCAGCAGCCAAAGCCGCTGTATAAGCAAATACAACCATCATACCACCTAAGTAAATCAAAAACAAAACCAAAGACAAAAAAGAACTACCAAACCCAACCAACAAACCACACCCCACACCAGCCGAAACCACCAACCCAAGTGCAGCAAAATAAGGAGATGGGTTAGATGCTACCGCCACTAAACCCAAAACAAAACCTACTATTAAAACTAATAAAATATATGTCATTATTCCTACTTAGACTCTAACTAAGACCTTTAATCTGAAAAACTACCGTTGTTATTCAACTACAGAAACCATGGCCACAAACATCCGTAAAACTCACCCCCTACTCAAAATCATTAACAGCTCACTAATTGATCTTCCAACCCCGATCAACATCTCAATCTGATGAAACTTTGGCTCCATCCTAGGCCTATGCCTAGTTATCCAAATCCTTACAGGCCTATTCCTAGCCATACACTACACCCCAGATATCTCATCAGCCTTCTCCTCAATCGCACATATCTCCCGTGACGTAAATTACGGATGACTAATCCGCAATATCCACGCCAACGGCGCCTCCATATTCTTCATCTGCACCTACCTACATATCGCTCGAGGACTATATTACGGCTCTTACCTAAACAAAGAAACCTGAAACATTGGAGTTATCATCCTACTACTACTTATAATCACTGCATTCGTAGGCTACGTCCTTCCCTGAGGACAAATATCATTCTGAGGGGCAACCGTTATCACCAACCTACTATCAGCCTTCCCATATATCGGAAATATACTTGTACAATGAATCTGAGGTGGATTCTCAGTCGACAACGCAACACTAACTCGATTCTTCACATTCCATTTTCTCTTTCCCTTTATAATTGCCGCACTGACTATAATTCACCTTCTCTTCCTTCATGAAGCAGGATCTAACAATCCAACAGGTCTGACATCGGATATAGACAAAATCCAATTCCACCCCTACTACTGATACAAAGACCTAGTCGGCTTCTTCTTCCTCCTACTCCTACTCGCTATTCTAGCCCTATTTATACCCAACCTACTAAGCGACACAGAAAACTTCATCCCAGCTAACCCCCTTGTCACACCACCCCACATCAAACCAGAATGATACTTCCTATTTGCCTACGCCATCCTACGCTCTATTCCAAATAAACTAGGAGGTGTACTAGCCCTAATCTTCTCCATCCTAATCCTACTCTTAGTACCTATACTACATACCTCCAAACAACGAAGCCTCACCTTCCGACCAATCACCCAACTCCTATTCTGACTCCTAGTGACCAACACATTTATCTTAACATGAATTGGTGGCCAACCTGTAGAACAACCATTCATTACCATCGGCCAAATTGCCTCAATCACCTACTTCTCCCTATTCCTTATTATATTCCCAATCGCTGGCTGATTAGAAAACAAAATAATAAACCTCTAGACCTGCTCTGGTAGCCTAACCCAAGGCATCGGTCTTGTAAACCGAAGATTAGAAGTGAAAACCCTCTCCAAAGCAGCACCCCTTCAGAAAGAGGGGCATCAAACCCCCATCTTTGGCTCCCAAAGCCAAAATTTTCAATTAAACTACCTCCTGACAATCACCGACAGACCACATAATATGTAAACCATACACAGGGCATTATATACTTAACTCCCCTACTAAACCCTACCCCATACATAGTACTATAATCATACTATGCTTAATACTCATTAATCTATCTACCCCTATACTCATACTATACTATGTTTAATACTCATTAATTTACTTATCCATTATCATAAAATGGTCGACTTACAGTATATTATAAATCGCTATTCCATAATACATTCAGACAAACATAAATAGATCGACCCCATGTACCTCTCATTAATCCCCACAGTTTACTAGCGTTCATCACAAAATATAAGGGTTACATCTCACCAAGTAGACCAGATTTTGTTATTAATAATCACGATTCATTTTCCACTGATTATTAATCAACATTAATAGATACTAAACTATTTCCATAACTATCTAATTATTAATCCAATTAAATTTATAATCCCTTATATTGAAACATCCCGCCTTTGCAGCATTCACTCTACCGTCCTATTAATCACTTAATTGTTTAGACATTATTCAATAACATGTCACGTCTTAAAATAAATAGTCTTTATTTTAAGACGTTCCATTGATCATTGACCTTTAATTGATAATCACAAGCTTTATAACTAAATTATATTATTTAACTGTCACCTAAGGTCAAATGGCCATTCATTCATTTACTGGACTGTAAGTTTCCGCTAATTAGCGTAACTTTGTCTCACCTCCCGCACATAACTGAGTACTTTACACTAATTTCGAAGGCCCAGCGACATTAGGCACCCCCGTAAGGCATCTCACCCGTAATCGCGGCTTGTTGCACTTCTCCTCGTCTAGTTCCCTTGAAAGTCATCTCACCCTTAACCGGCTCCTGTTCCGCGTCACGGATCGGGTAAATCTGAATATTCATGGTCCGCGTCCCGCGGACCACTCATATTAAGATTCTTAACCCCGATCCTACGCTACACGACGGACCGGGGGAGATACTATCATTCCTCGACCTTTTGGATTTAGGAGGGGGGCTCCCGTAACGGGAGCCGTTTAAGCTTCAACACCCACCCTCGATCGGGTGATCGGCCGGTTCTCTCTGATAAGGTGGTACTATCCTCGCCATTCTAGTCATTTAACCAACTACTATTTACTTCACCGGGACACGTGTCAAGGACTAACGACAAAGGTCAAAGTTAGGTCAGATATCAAGATCTTATTAGGTTTAACCTTTCGGAGAATTAACATAAAATAAAGGAAAAACATATTGTATTTCACTACAATCACCAAACTTCGACAAAAACGTAATAAAATAAGTCTTAACAAAACAAGAAGAACACGTAAATCGGCTCGAAACGGAAGATAATTTGAAAAATTTTTTCAAAAAAAACCTTACAAAAAACCCCCCTCTTCCCCCGCGTGCACGCCCGGATTTTCCTCGCAAAACCCCAAAAACGAGGGCCAAAACGCACTTTTTCACGAAAAACAACAAAAAAAAATCATGTGTAAAAAAAATCTTTTTTGTAAAATATAAAAATTAACAGCAACAAAAAATACCAACCAAAATCAACAAAAATATTACCGTCATCAGGACATTACCCTACTTATTTCACAAGATTATATCCTTTTTTGCCCCAACATACCTAATATGTTACTAAATTTTATCATATAACACAAGGCCTTTCATAGTGTACACACATAACCACACCCCACACCAGCCGAAACCACACCCATCAATTTAATTAATACCATCACCTCAAAACCACCCCCTCCACTATGACT